ATTCGATCAGGTCCTGAATAATCAAGAACCCCCCCCTTTTTACCGTAAGGATTCGAACTAAACAATTTGTGTCTCACTTGATCATTAGTCACGGAGAGGTCAGAAATAGATCTCCGTTCAACAGAATGAACATTCATTTGATCTTGATCCTTGTGGAGCGAAAAAGGCACTATACTGGATCTGCACAGAGATCCTGATAATATCCATAAATGACTTGTTTTGGGTAAGAGATGAACATTACCATATTTATATTCAGGTGCATGGTACACATCGGTACTCCAGTGCATTTCTCCCTCTGAGTCAGAATAAATATGTTTTCTAACTTTCTCTTTAACTTTATTAAAATTGAAAGTGGATGTTCCAGCGCGAATCTCAGCAATCACTTGTTCTGATTCTACATATTGATCATTTTGAACTAAAAGAAAACTTTTGGGTGGAATATTCACATTATGTAGAATATCGTGACTCTCAATAGTTACATACAGGTCTATATAACATAGAAAAGCAGGATGCCCATGACGTGTACGTGTGGGATGAACCAAATCCTCATTGAATTTGATTTTTCCCTTAAAAGGAGCTCGTACATGTTCTGCAGTACCACCTGTGAATACTCCACCGGTATGAAAGGTTCTTAATGTTAGTTGAGTCCCCGGTTCGCCGATTGATTGACCCGCAATAATACCTACTGCTTCTCCTAATTCGACCAGGTCGCCATGAGTGGGACTCTGACCATAACATAATCGACAGATCCAAGATATACTCCTGCAAAGAAAGGGGGTTCGAATATATATTGGTTGTGTTCGAAAGGTTATGAATCGAGTGACAAGTCCAACCCCAATATCTTTATTTTGAGCGGCAATGCAACGTAGGCCCATATATATATTGTATGCTAATACACGACCAATTAGTGTTTGGACCCAAATTCTTTCCGTCATCCCATTTCTAGGACTCACGGAAATGCCTCGGGTAGTGCCACAATCTGTTCTACGTACAACAATGTGTTGAACTACTTCAACAAGTCTACGCGTGAGGTATCCAGCATCTGATGTTCGTACAGCAGTATCCACAACTCCTTTGCGGGCTCCGTAGCAGGAAATGATATATTCCGTTAAAGAAAGTCCTTCGCGTAAATTGCTTTGAATCGGTAAATCAATCATTTGTCCTTGGGGATCCGACATTAATCCTCTCATACCTACTAATTGGTGTACCTGAGATGCATTTCCTCTAGCTCCCGAAAAGGACATTATATGGACTGAATTAGAAGGATCAGTCATCCTAAAATTAGGATGCATTTCTTGTCTCAAATATTCACTTGTAGCATACCATATCTCAATGGATTGGCGTAATTTTTCTACTGTGTGTACATTCCCATAATGATGGTGCTTTTCTAAAATGAAACTTTGTTGTTCAGCATCTTGGACTAGCCACCCCTTAGAAGGTACTGTTAAAAGATCATCAATTCCTAATGAAATGGATGTAGCAGTGGCTTGCTGGAAACCCAGAGTCTTTACTTGATCCAGGGTGTGCGATGTATATGCCATTCCGAAGTGATCTATTAATCTGCTAATAAGTCGTTTCATGGCAGACCCATCTATCGCTTTATTGTAAAAGAACAGATCAGCCCATTCTGCCATAAGTACTTCTCTATTCCGCTGAGTAGGATTCGCCAATGGGTTTGAGTCAGTGATTCGAAGACCTCCTTTACTGGATCTCGATTCATGTAGAAATTAAGGAATTATGATTCCAGTTGAACCGGAGAGATCAAAATTCCCGCGGTATTACAGAATTCCTTAGCTTAGGTACCGTATGAGTAGGCCTGACAAAACCCCTGTATGGCTTCTTCTATTTCTCGAGAAAAAGAAATATGACCAACAGTGGTTCGGGTGTATATACAAAGGGTTTGTTTTTTTATACGTCTTACTATTAGATAGTGCCCATAAATTTCATGATAGGTACCCAAAGATTCATATTGAACTTCGACAGGAACTTCTCTTGAGGCAATGACACGTTGATCTAGTCGCCACCGAAGCCACAAAGGACTATCTAAATTGATTCGTTTCTGCTGATAAACTATAAGTACATCATAGGAACTACAAAAATAGGGCTCTTTCTCTTTCGTAGTATATTTATACTTATAATCATTAACTGTTTCATTTTGATAGTTTATGCGATTCCATGGATTATACCTATTTGCACAAATACCTCGACGATTCCCGATCGTTAATACATAGAGTCCAATAAGCATATCTTGGGTTGGTACCGAAATGGGATCTCCAATAGCCGGAGAAAAGAGATTCATATGAGAAAACATAAGTAAACGAGCCTCCGCTTGCGCTTCCAAAGATAAAGGTACATGAACAGCCATTTGATCCCCATCAAAGTCTGCATTGAATCCTTTACGAACTAATGGATGTAAACAAATAGCACGTCCACCCCCTAAAATGGGCTGGAACGCCTGTATGCCTAATCTATGCAGGGTGGGCGCTCTATTCAACAATAC